AGAAAGATCGATTCTTTGTCGGGATCCTTCCTTTCTTCAAACGGAACGAACAGAGATAGAATCAGAGCGATTCCCTAAAATCCTTTCTGGATATTCTTCAATGTGCCGACTATTCATGGAACGTGAGAAGCAGATGAATAATCATCTGCTTCCGGAAGAAATCGAAGAATTTCTTGGGAATCCTGCAAGAGCCACTCGTTCTTTTTTCTCTGACAGATGGTCAGAACTTCATCTGGGTTCGAATCCTACTGAGAGGTCTACTAGAGATCAGAAATGGTTGAAGAAAGAACAAAAGAAACATCTTGTTCTTTCCAGGCGATCGGAAAATAAAGAAATAGTGAATTTATTCAAGATAATTATGTACTTACAAAATACCGTCTCAATTCATCCTATTTCATCATATCCGGGATGGGATATGGTTCCGAAGGATGAACTGGACAGTTCCAATAAGATTTCATTCTTGAACAAAAATCCATTTTGGAGTTTATTTCATCTATTCCATGACCGGAACAGGGGGGGATACACGTTACACCACGATTTTGAATCAGAAGAGATATTTCAAGAAATGGTAGATCTATTCACTCTATCAATAACCGAGCCGGATCTGGTGTATCATAAGGGATTTGCTTTTTCTATTGATTCCTCCGGATTGGATCAAAAACTTTTCTTGAATGAGTTATTCAACTCCAGGGATGAATCGAAAAATCACTCTTTATTGGTTCTACCTCCTCTTTTTTATGAAGAGAATGAATCTTTTTATCGAAGGATCATAAAAAAATGGGTCCAGACCTCTTGCGGGAATAATTTGGAAGATCCAAAACCTAAAATAGTGGTATTTGCTAGCAACAACATAATGGAGGCAGTCAATCAATATAGATTGATCCGAAATCTGATTCAAATCCAATATAGCACCCACGGTTACATAAGAAATGTATTGAATCGATTCTTTTTAATGAATCGATTCAATCGCAACTTCGAATATGGAATTCAAAGGTATCAAATAGGAAATGATACTCTGAATCATAGAACTATAATGAAATACACGATCAACCAACATTTATCAAATTTGAAAAAGAGTCAGAAGAAATGGTTCGATCCTCTTATTTGGATTTCTCGAACGGAGAGATCCATGAATCGGGATCCTAGTGCATATAGATACAAATGGTCCAATGGGAGCAAGAATTTCCAGGAACATTTGGACTATTTCATTTCTGAGCAGAATAGCCGTTTTCAAGTAGTGTTTGATCGATTGCATATTAATCAATATTCGATTGATTGGTCCGAGGTTATCGACAAAAAATATTTGTCTAAGTCACTTTTTTTCTTTTTGTCCAAGTTTCTTCTTTTTTTGTCCAAGTTTCTTCTCTTTTTGTCTAACTCACTTCCTTTTTTCTTTGTGAGTTTCGGGGGTATCCCCATTCATAGGTCCGAGATCCACATCTATGAATTGAAAGGTCCGAATGATCCACTCTATAATCAGTTATTAGAATCAATAGGTCTTCCAATCTTTCATTTGAAAAAATGGAAACCCTTATTATTGGATGACCAAGATACTTCCCAAAAATCAAAATTCTGGATCCATGGAGGAACAATATCACCATTTTTGTTCAATAAGATACAAGAGTGGATGATTGACTCATTCCATACTAGAAAGAATCGCAGGAAATCTTTTGATAACACAGATTCCTATTTATCAATGATATCCCACGATGCAGACAATTGGCTGAATCCCGTGAAACCATTTCATAGGAGTTCATTGATATACTCTTTTTATAAAGCAAATCGACTTCGATTCTTGAATAATCAATATCACTTCTGCTTCTATTGTAACAAAAGATTCCCTTTTTATGTGGAAAAGGCCTGTATCAAGAATTATGATTTTACGTATAGACAATTCCTCAATATCTTGTTCATTCGCAACAAAATATTTTCTTTTTGCGATGGTAAAAAAAAACATGCTTTTTGGGAGAGAGATACTATTTCACCAATCGAGTCACAGGTATCTAACATATTGATACCTAACGATTTTCCGCAAAGTGGCGACGAAGGGTATAACTTGTACAAATCTTTCCATTTTCCAATTCGATACGATCCATTCGTTCGTGGAGCTATTTACTCGATCGCAGACATTTCTGGAACACCTCTAACAGAGGGACAAATAGACCATTTTGAAAGAACTTATTGTCAACCTCTTTCAGATATGAATCTACCTGATTCAGAAGCGAAGAACTTGCATCAGTATCTCAATTTCCATTCAAACATGGGTTTGATTCATACTCCATGTTCTGAGAAATATTTACCATCCGAAAAAAGGAAAAAACGGAGTCCTTGTCTAAAAAAATGTCTTGAGAAAGGGCAGATGTATAGAACCTTTCAACAGGATAGTGCTTTTTCAACTCTCTCAAAATGGAATCTATTCCAAACATATATACCATGGTTCCTTACCTCAACAGGGTACAAATATCTAAATTTCATATTTTTAAATACTTTTTCAGACCTATTGCCGATACTAAGTAGCAGCCAAAAATTTGTATCCATTTTTCATGATATTATGCATGGGTCAGATATATTATGGCGAATTCGTCAGATTCCATTGTGTCTTCCACAATGGAATCTGATAAGTGAGATATGGAATCTGATAAGTGAGATTCCGAGTAATTTTTTACATAATCTTCTTCTGTCCGAAGAAATTATTCATCGAAATAATGAGTTACTATTGATATCGACACATCTGAGATCGCTAAATGTTCAGGAGTTTCTCTATTCAATCCTTTTCCTTCTTCTTGTTGCTGGATATCTCGTTCGTACACATCTTCTCTTTGTTTCTCGAGTCTACCATGAGTTACAGACAGAGTTCGAAAAGGTCAAATCTTTGATGATTCCATCATATATGATTGAGTTGCGAAAACTTCTGGATAGGTATCCTACATCTGAACTGAATTCTTTCTGGTTAAAGAATCTCTTTCTAGTTGCTCTGGAACAATTAGGAGATTCTCTAGAAGAAATACGGAGTTTTGCTTTTGGTGGAAACATGCTATGGGGTGGTGGTCCCGCTTATGGGGTCAAATCAATACGTTCTAAGAAGAAATATTTGAATCTCATCGATCTCATAAGTATCATACCAAATCCCATCAATCGAATCGCTTTTTCGAGAAATACGAGACATGTAAGTCATACAAGTAAAGCAATCTATTCCTTGATAAGAAAAATAAAAAACGTGAATGGTGATTGGATTGATGATAAAATAGAATCCTGGGTCTCGAACAGTGATTCTATTGATAATAAAGAAAGAGAATTCTTGGTTCAGTTTTCTACCTTAACAACAGAAAAAAGGATTGATCAAATTCTATTGAGTCTGACTCATAGTGATCATTTATCAAAGAATAACTCTGGTTATCAAATGATTGAACAACCAGGAGCAATTTACTTACGATACTTAGTTGACATTCATAAAAAGTATCTAATGATTTATGAGTTAAATACATCCTGTTTAGCAGAAAGACGGATATTCCTTGCTAATTATCAGACAATTACTTATTCACAAACCCTGTGGGGGGCTAACAGTTTTCATTTCCCATCTCATGTAAAACCCTTTTCGCTCCGCTTAGCCCTACCCCCCCCTAGGGGTATTTTAGTGATAGGTTCTATAGGAACTGGACGATCCTATTTGGTCAAATACCTAGCGACAAACTCCTATGTTCCTTTCATTACAATTTTTCTGAACAAGTTCCTGGATAACAAGCCTAAGGGTTTTCTTATTGATGATAGTGATGATAGTGACGATAGTGACGATATTGATGATAGTGACGATATCGACCGTGACCTTGATATGGAGCTGGAGCTTCTAACTATGATGAATACGCTAACTATGGATATGATGCCAGAAATAGACCGATTTTATATCACCTTTCAATTCGAATTAGCAAAAGCAATGTCTCCTTGCATAATATGGATTCCAAACATTCATGATCTGGATGTGAATGAGTCGAATTACTTATCCCTCGGTCTTTTAGTGAACTATCTCTCAAGGGATTGTGAAAGATGTTCCACTAGAAATATTCTTGTTATTGCTTCGACTCATATTCCCAAAAAAGTAGATCCAGCTCTAATAGCTCCGAATAAATTAAATACATGCATTAAGATACGAAGGCTTCTTATTCCACAACAACGAAAACACTTTTTCACTCTTTCATATACTAGGGGATTTCACTTGGAAAAGAAAATGTTCCATACTAATGGGTTCGGGTCCACAACAATGGGTTCAAATGTACGAGATCTTGTAGCACTTACCAATGAGGCCCTATCGATTAGTATTATACAAAAAAAATCCATTATAGACACTAATATAATTAGATCCGTTCTTCATAGACAAACTTGGGATTTGCGATCTCAGGTAAGATCGGTTCAGGATCATGGGATCCTTTTCTATCAGATAGGAAGGGCTGTTTCAAAAAATGTACTTCTAAGTAATTGCTCCATAGATCCTATATCTATCTATATGAAGAAGAAATCATGTAACGGGGGGGATTCTTATTTGTACAAATGGTACTTCGAACTTGGAACGAGTATGAAGAAATTAACGATACTTCTTTATCTTTTGAGTTGTTCTGCCGGATCGGTCGCTCAAGATCTTTGGTCTCTACCCGGACCTGATGAAAAAAATGGGATCACGTCTTATGGACTCGTTGAGAATAATTCTGATCTAGTTCATGGCCTATTAGAAGTAGAAGGCGCTCTGGTGGGATCCTCACGGACAGAAAAAGATTGCAGTCAGTTTGATAATGATCGAGTGACATTGCTTCTTCGGTCCGAACCAAGGAATCCCTTAAATATGATTCAAAATGGATCTTATTCTATCGTTGATCAGAGATTTCTCTATGAAAAATATGAATCGGAGTTTGAAGAAGGGGGGGGAGTCCTCGACCCGCAACAGATAGAGGAGGATTTTTTCAATCACATCGTTTGGGCTCCTAGAATATGGCGCCCCTGGGGCTTTCTAT